AGAAAGGCAAGAATCGGTTACATTTTTCATATCATCTCCTCATATGGATAGACTAACTAGATCGACAAAAAAATTTACTAGAGTTATTTTTGTATCACTTCGCACTTCTTTTCTTTTTAGTCCTTTCTTTTTCCTATTGGGAAATTGTGAAATGGATTTGATTTGTGTGAACTATCCCCCCGTTTCAAGGCTTAGTTTCTCTTGGAGTAGGAACGGGAAGGATAAAAGCGAGGCGGGATACTAATTCCTCATCCACAAATCCGACCTTCCCGTAGGTTATTTGATTTTATCAACAACTACGTAATTCTAGGACTGAAATCTGGAACTGAAATCTTGATATAATAGAATTTGAAAAATCAAACGACAAGTCCAAGGCAATAAGTATCTATTTTATATTTCTAATATTAAACAAAAGGATTCGCAAACAAAAGGGCTAATGCTACAACCAGTCCATAAATTGTTAAAGCTTCCATAAAAGCTAGACTAAGCAATAGAGTACCTCGTATTTTGCCCTCTGCCTCAGGCTGTCTCGCGATACCCTCTACAGCTTGACCCGCGGCAGTTCCTTGACCAACCCCCGGTCCAATAGAAGCAAGTCCTACGGCCAACCCAGCAGCAATAACAGAAGCGGCAGAAATTAGTGGATTCATGATAAGTTCCTCGTATCAAAAAAAGAAATAGTTAATGATACAACCACCCAACGAATTATGACTTAATTGTTACGTCGTAGGATTCATTCAGTAGAAGTAACTAAGAACTTCTAGCTGAAATAATAGTATTAGTGAATCATCAGAACTACTTCGATATCTCCTTTTTAGTTTATATCGGCAAAGTCTTTTGGAATCCACATTACTTTTGCTCTTCCGTTTCTTGGTTCCGAACTGGTATTTAAATTCTTACATATTTTTTGTAATTTCATCGGTTTTTTCATTCAATTCACAGTAACAAGGAAACGGAAAATCAAGGACTTCTATTTCTGAAAATGGGAGGAGTAGGTCAAAGGAATCTATCTTTAATTCATATATACCCAGTCAATATCTAATATCACATATACATGTCTTTCTTCCATAAGCGCAAAACAACAGTTTATCTTCGATTCAATAGGATAGGATTTGAGAATCAATTCTTGAAATATCTCCAAGAGTTGACTTTTTTTAGCTATTCAAATTCTATATAACTACTTCCTTCGAACCAACCCTTTTTTATTTTTATGAATTTCCTTTTTGTAAATTATCTTCCCTTTTGTTTATTGTTTATCATTATTTCAACGGATCCAATCTAACTACACAAATTGATTAGTCCAAATCATTGCATAGAAATATCATTCTTATTTTGTTAGTTATTATCTTACTATTATTATTTTTCTTTTTTACTAGTTTTGTTTGTCCAATCCGTGAATAAAATCAACTAAAACGGGAATTCTTCGCTCTTTTATCCTTTTTCACATGTCCTACACATACAATCCAAGCATTCTATTTTGTATTCTATTATTTCAACCAATTCAAATAATAGAATAAGAACTAATAAACTAATAAATAAACTAATAAAATAAAAAGAAATGGGGTAGAAATAGAATATTTGTTGAGAGGGGGTATGCTAGTAAGTGGACGGAAGAGAACTTTAGGGAAAATCTATTTTTTGCCTCTTTCCCTTTTTTTGCAACCCTCTTTTTTGCAACGCTCTAATATCCTAATATCTAATGTTGTATATTCCTTAAGTAAATTGTCGTGAGCTAAATGTCTATTGTTATTTATTGTTTTGAAAAAAAAAAAGACTATTTCAATGATGGCCCTCCATGGATTCACCTATATAAGCCGCAGCTAGGGTTGCAAAAATAAGAGCTTGAATACCACTTGTAAATAATCCAAGGAACATAACAGGTATAGGAACCACTGAAGGGACTAAAGAAACAAGAACAACAACGACTAATTCATCAGCTAAGATATTCCCGAAAAGTCGAAAACTAAGCGATAAAGGTTTTGTAAAATCTTCTAAGATGTTAATCGGTAAAAGGATTGGGGTTGGTTGAATATACTTCCCGAAATACCCTAATCCTTTTTTTGTAAGACCCGCATAGAAATATGCCACTGACGTTAGTAAAGCCAAAGCAACAGTAGTATTTATATCATTCGTGGGTGCAGCTAACTCTCCATGAGGTAATTGTATGACTTTCCAAGGGAAAAGAGCTCCTGACCAATTAGAAACAAAAATAAAAAGAAACATAGTTCCAATAAAAGGAACCCACGGACCATATTCTTCTCCAATTTGAGTTTTACTGACATCTCGAATAAATTCAAGAACATATTCGAAGAAATTTTGACTCCCATTCGGAATGGTTTGTGGGTTGCGAACAGCTATAGTGGCCGACCCTAATAAGATAGCAATTACAACCCAAGAAGTCATAAGTACTTGGCCATGGACTTGGAAACTACCTATTTGCCAATAGAAATGTTGGCCTACTTCCACACCAGATACATCATACAAGCCTTTTAGTGTTAGTGTGTTTACTAGAACATTCATATTACCCTTACCCCCTTTTAAATAAAAATAAAATTTTTACTTTTGATTCAACCATCTCTTTGCCTACTTAAATTAGATATTTTGAATACCAACTAAGATTACTATCCTAAGATTAGTATTTTGAATAGTAACTAATCACATAATACCCCGGCTATTCTTATTTTTTTTTATTCAGAAATAGTAATCGACTCAAAAATATATGGGATTTGTGAAGTAAGTTATTTATCATATTTCATATTATTAATCAAGGATTTCTTATATAGCTAAAATGCCCTTCACAAATTGCGACTACTAATTTGTTAAGAATTAATCGGATTGAAGATATAGCATCATCATTCGCTGGAATTGAGATATCTGCTAGATTGGGGTCACAATTTGTATCAATTAAACAAATTGTTGGAATTCCCAAAGCGATACATTCTCGTAGAGCTGTATATTCTTCGTGCTGATCGACGATTATTACAATATCGGGTAAACCTGCCATATATTTAATCCCGCCCAGATATGTTTGCAAACGAGATAATTGTCTTTTGAACACGGCTGCATCTCTTTTTGGAAGACAGCTAAGTCTCCCTGTTTTTTGCTCCATTCTCAAGTCCCTGAACTTATGAAGTCTCGTTTCTGTAGTAGACCAATTCGTTAACATACCGCCGAGCCATTTTTTATTAACATAATGACACCGAGCCCGTATTGCAGCCCATGCTACTGAATCAGCTGCTTTATTTTTGGTACCGACAATTAAGAATTGTTTTCCTCTACTTGCTGCCTCAAAAACCAAATCACAAGCTTCTGATAAAAAACGAGCAGTTCGAGTTAGATTTGTAATATGAATACCCTTACGCTTTGCAGAGATATAAGGTCCCATTTTAGGATTCCATTTCCTAGTACCATGACCAAAATGAACTCCCGCCCCCATCATCTGTTCTAAATTGATGTTCCAATATCTTCTTAGCATTTCTCTCCCCCCCCCCCCCCTCTTTTTTTTAAGAGACGGGGAACCCTGAACTGAAATAAAAGATTGTTCCCATGGAACCTTCCGATCTACCCTATATTGGACGTAGAGCCGTGACCCAAGCCATTCTATTATTTTCTAGATATTTCTCTTTTTTTTATTAAATCAAATGACTGTACCAAATCAAAGAAAGTAGTGAAAGGAATGAATCCCTTCTTAGCAATCATGAAATCCAATAAATGATTGTTCTGATGTATCGTGGAAATTCTTTGATTATCCCCCTTCAAAAAATTTTCTGTGGTAAAACAAGATATCTCTCATTTCTCCAGAAAATCGATTTTTTTTTTTTGTTTCAAAAGGAATCTTGTTGTATTGTTTTGAAGGGTGCACGAATCCTTTGAATCCGGTCCCGCCAGGTATCATCCCCCCCAAAACAACGTTTTCTTTCAAACCTTTCAACCAATCGGTACGCCCTCGTAGAGCTGCTTTTGCTAAAACTCGAGCAGTTTCTTGAAAACTCGCTTCCGATATGAAGCTTTGAGTATTGAGAGATGCTCTTGTTATTCCCAATAAGATTGCTCGGTAACAAATCGTTTCTTCCAAAGCGCGTCCCATTCGTTCGGCTCGCAACAATCCAATTAGTTCTCCAGGTGAAAAAACGTTAGACATTCCGTCTTCAGAAACCAACACTTTTGAGGTTATTTGACGTACAATAATCTCTACATGCCTATTATGAATCTGCACCCCCTGAGATCGATAAACCTTTTGGATCTTATTAACCAAAGAGATACGACTTTGCACTATAGTTAGCTCAGCACCAACCAAGAATCCCCAAGGAATTCCAAGAACTCTTGTTATACATTTGTTCCAACCTTCAATCCTCTTTTCGAGATTTATCGATATTGAATCAATTGAGCGCACTTCTAACACCTGTTCCACTTTTGGAAGACCTTGCGTTATATCACCCGATCTCGATTTTTCATATATAAATGTAACTAATGTGTCTCCTTCGTAAAAAATTTCCCCATAATGGCCATGAACAGTTGCTCCTGGGGTGGCCAAATAAGGCTTAGCTGATCGTATTACTACAGAATCACCTTGAACAAATATAACTTGACCCGATTTTTGGTGCGGTCTATTTTTGGCTATACACACATTTTGACAAATAAACTGTCCAAGACTTATTATTAGAGAGGTCTCTTTGCAACAACTGTGACGAATAAAATACCAACTCAAACGGAATGGGTTGAAAATAATGTTACTGCCCGGATCGGTAGTATAAATTCGACCGCTTTCATCCATTGAATAATATTTAATTGCTTGAAACGTCTGTTTGAAATTGTCAAGTTGCAAATAGTTTGTTAACAAGATCTGATTATGAGTTTTTAAAAGGTAAAATAAATAAAAATGATCAATTGAAGGAGATGAGCCTAAAGGTCCTAACGACTCCCGAATTTCAATTAGTAAATCCTTTTGAATGGATTCTTTTATTACATTGTGATAGTTTACGCGTTTGAATGGGCCCATT